CCAGTATATTAATTGGTCTCCAAGGCTTCACACAAAATCTTCACTGACAACATATGCATGCTTGAGTAGGGTCAGGCAGAACCGTTGTTGCCTGATGGGAACTTCCCCCATATTGCTATCAATGTCTTCATGTCGCACGACCTCTTAACATTACACCACTGAATCCCCAATCCTTTGCTTGCTGTGCAGTGACAGTACCGATATCCACTAATCGTTGTTTCCAGATACGGTTGCCGGTTGACATCTCTTCTAATTCGTCGATACGAGAAGCAAATTGTTGTGTGGAGGAATCAATATCTCGACATAAGCCAAGAGGCAGATCTTGTGCCACTCCACCAGGTCGTATGAAACTGGCATGCATCCTGGCTCCCGAGACTCTTTCATAGAATTCCAACAATTTCTCCCGCTCCTCAAAAGCCCAAAGGAACGGAGTTGATGCTCCCACATCCATAGCATGAGTAGTTGAAGCAAGTGAATGATTTGAAATTCGAGTTATTTCACGGAATAACACTCGTATATATTGAGCTCGTAATGGTACCTCACAATTCAAAAGTCTCTCTACGGCTGAAGAATGAGCGTGTTCTTGGGCCATCGTAGAAACATAGATAGGGTCAACGACGGAACGAACAACGAAACTTTACGACAGCTTTTTCGTACACGTTCACTTGCATCACATACACAAGTGCTCTCTGAACCGTGCAATAAGGTCACCCATAACACGGCTCTCCCACAGGAGTTACCCTAGCCCCCGGCCATGATATTGGAAAAATGGCAGCGTAACTACTTATTATAATCGTCGTCGAAATTTGAATATGAGTGGGGCTCCCGGGCGCCTAGGTGGGGCGCGTTCGTGGAGCCAAAAGGAAGAGGAGCGGTGCTGTCATCTATCTCGACCAGTTTCCCGAGGCGATCGAAGTGAGATCAAGACCGGCTCAGAGAATCACTGGCGTGGTTTCCCCAATTAATATACTGGTCGCCAACAAAGAAGTCATCCTTGACTTGACGATTGACCATTCCTTCCCCCCTCAACTATTATAGATCGCCGCCTCTCTTCGCCATTCGAAGTCGCTACGCACCTCTTCCTTCCATTTTTGATAACATACCAAGGCGCCCTCCTTTCCAAGAAAAAAGAAGAAAGACTTCGTCTGTGATTTTGTCGGCCCCAAGGGCTCGACCCATTCTCCAGTCTCCCGCACTGCTCAAGTGTGCGACTCCGTATGAGGACCTCCTTCCCGCTCTGCCCACTCTCCGTTCACACGGTTCTCAAAGCGGAGGAAGGGTGGGCAGCAAGTACCACGAGCCCTCTGTCCCACACATCTATCAAGAAGCAAGTGTAGTTCACCGGTTCCACCGAATGCTCCTATCTCTCGGCAAAGATCGTGTGAGTGTGCAGTTATGCTTCGGATGCTTCGCCATGGGATCGACCCTGTTCCCTTTTCCGGTGCACTCGCTTTGTATCTCCGACACACAAGGAAGGACGCGGTGGGAAGGAAGCAGCCCTAGCCTCTGTCCGGCCGATCATTCCGCTGGCATCTCGCATTCACGCCCCCGTTTGACTGCCGCTCGGTGATGTAGTTGTAGATACGTGAGTCTTAGTGGGTCGTTGGCTCCACCTGTTATCTCTTTCTACGACATGCTGTTGTCGTCACCATATTCAATATGTCACTTAGTCATATCTGCCTCGCTGCGGGTCAGCACCTCCGAAAGAAACGGAGGACTTCATTCAGTGACTCCGCGATCGCCCTCTGAACGATCAAAATAAGGTAAAGCTTGAAGATAAGTTTTGTACTCTATTAATTTCTCAGTCCCTCTAGTCGGGTGGGCGCCGGCCGGTCTTTCGGCCGGATCCCCCTGAAAACCGTACGTGCGGGTCTCCCCGCATGCGGCTCACGCCATTCGAGGTGGCCCAGCATTCATTCGAAAATCCTTTTTCAAATTGAGACTGCTCGACCTCGGAAGCTAATTCGCGTGTAGGCAGCGCTGAGAGACCTTATTAAGTATTGCAAAAGCTACCGTTGACTCTATCTATTCATTGATCCATTGGCTCCCTCCCTTTCCAAGAATGAATGAGCCGCTCGCCTTCCATTTTCGTCAAATGACCCGGCCTCCCCTGGCTCTTCCACCGTCCGGGAATAGTTTGGATCGCTCGTCCCGGTTGTCCCCGAACTCTCACTTCGGTCGCCTCACTAGAGCTCGCCTCCCTATGCTCCCCCGGCGCAGGCCTACCACGCTTCGCGCCTGCGGCGTTTTCGCCAGACGGTCTTTGCCAGTAGTGCCATCCTCCCCGCAGGCTGTCTGTATGGGTGGGTTGTCCCTTGCTGCTACGTTCTGTTAGGCGCTATGGATTACAGGAAATAAAGTGCTTGACTTGGACAGCAGGCGGGTTACACGTTCCGCTGTGCCGAGATGTGAGGTGCAGGTGGTGATGATCACCCCGGGGTATGCGCTAGCGCCCTTGACGGGCACTCCAGGACCCGCCAACGCTCGTGAAAACCCAGGTCTCCCTTGTTGGTTGTCTTTTAGTCGCCCCTCACTTCGCCAATTAATATACTGGGGCGACAACCGGGAGGCGACCTCTAGGCAGGGGACAACCGGGACGAGGCGACCTCTAGTGAGCTTCTCCCTTGCGGGAGCCCAGTATATTAATTGGCGGAGGGAGGGCAAAGACAGGAGCTGCTCCTGATCGAAACCCGGGAGCAGTAGCAAAGCTAGCTGCGGGAGTCGCAGGAAAGGCGACCGGAGGAAGCGTAGCTGAGGGAGACGACCGAAGGTCTAGTCTAGGGAGGTATACTTCGAGGCGACCTCGCAAGCGAGGTCCACAGTATAAACATTGGCGACCTCTTCATGAGGTCCACTTTCGTCCGAGCTCTAGTGAGGTAGCGTAGCTCTAACATCCAGTATATTAATTGGGACCTCTGGAACCTCCATTCATCCGACCGGATGTGTGGATAACGAGGCCACCTTCACAACCTTCTCCCTTCTATCCCGGTAGGGCGGTTCGCTTGAGTTGCTCAACCGTCCCTTTGCCCGGTGCTCATGACGCGCTACGGAACCCCCACCCTGCCGGGGGACCGAGCAGGGCATAGCTAGCGGCATAGGCGCCTACTCAGCGTCAGCGGCTTCGTGCCGCACTGGAGTGATCCAATATGTGGTTCCGCACGTTCCACCACTTCTCCGTTCATTTCCAATACTGATCGTGAAACACCATGAGCAGCAGGATGTTGAGGTCCGGAATTCGAAGTGAAATTCTTGATTTGCCCGTTCCTAGTCGTCATGGGAAGGTGCTTGCGAAATAAGAAAGAGATTATTCCCCTAGAGCTTGTCCAGTACCACCAGTACTAAAAATGCATCTCCTTCGCCCGCGCGCTTGTAGGCCCTTTCTTTCATGTCAACTAAGCTAGAAGTTAGCTTTTTCAAGGGGGAATGAAAATGAATAAGGCCCTTTCTTTTCTTCTATATCTAATTGTAGTTCTTGAGCGCAGGATGCTTTTCGGGGAGGTTAAGAACCTCTTCCATAACAGATCGTCCACCAGCTTCGCTACCTTGGCATCCCATTTCGGAACTAGCCTGGCCTGTTCCGCTCAAGCGCTTGATCAGAGCTTCCTTGACCGAGAGCTATACCTCTATCATCTCGATTGTCCGATTAATTGGGCTCTCAGAACCACATTCCGGGGCTTTTTCCCTTACCTGCAACAACCACTGTGGAATCCATGTCGCAGAGATTCAGAGCGTACCTGGGCCCTTCCTTCGGTCAATAGAATGGATCGGTCCCCAATTAATATACTGGTCGCCTCACGTACCACAGATTGGGAGCGGAGTCGTCAACCACTTGGGCACGCTTAGTCAATCCCCTGGAAATAGGTAAAGAGACGAATCCAGTATATTAAGTTGCCTGGCTCCGGGAATGCCAGTATATTAATTGGGCCATACCCACCTTGGCAAATGGTCGCAAGCACCAGAGAGAGATATATGGGAAGTGTTGACACTAGTCGGCTTAGGAAGATGCTTTCTCTGTTCTGGTTCTAGTAGCACTCGGGTTCCGTTTCTTTGGGACTTCTGGCATCATAGGTGCGTAGCGACGGTTAGCGGGATTTCCTGCGTAGCGAATAGGCATCGAGCAAGCACTCATGCTCCGCCCCTACCAATAAATAGTATAGCAATGCCTTACTCAACTCCCTATCGGTCGAGTAGGTAAACTACCATGAATGCATAGGACGACTATAGCAAACTGCCAATAGCAATGCCTTACTCAAACAAGTAAGCGTAGTCCGTCGCTACCAATAGTCGTGAACGACCATATTCGCCAGATCCGAGAATCTCTAGTTCACTAGGAAAGGTTTGGAAAGCAGGGGCGGCTTCCTGTGCTCTTTCTTCCACCCAAGAGTAGGCAGCATACATAACCAAGCGCACCACCAGGAGCTTCTATTACCCGCGGATATTCCAACAACGGCTTCCCAATGTTTATACTGAGCAAGCCCTTCTGATTCACTTGTTCGAGGAGGAGGCCCAAAGCAGCTCCTTTAAAGACATCTATGCCACCCGCTTCAAGTAAAGTAAGAAGTCCCCCGGTTATCCAGTCCCCTAAGCCTTTATTCCGCGAGTCTGTCCCTTAGTGAAACCAGAACAGGAACTTCATTCATATTGTTTTACCGAAGTCTCCATCCGAGGCTAGGCACCTAATCTCCCAAAAAGAAGACTGAGGGTCGTATCAACCCGAATCGTTTCTTAGCTTTGACTTAATAGATGCAACAAATGCTCTCACTTATCTTGCAGTTGAGAATCGGATGCTAATCTTTGACACCGAATCCTCTCAGGAAGAAAGGCCAGTATATTAATTGGGGCGAGGCGACCGATAGGGAGGCGACTAACAGGAGGACCCAGTATCTTAATTAGAGGTCCAGTACACCCAGTATATTAATTCCGGACGCCAGTATATTAATTGTGAGGCCAAGTATATTAATCCGGGCCCAGTATATTAATTGGGTCCAGTGTCACCCAGTATACTTATAGGCAACTAACATCCAGTATATTAATTGGGGACGGGAGACGACGACCCCGATCAATTGGGGGAGGGGACGTAGTCTTTGTAAGACCGAAGGGGCCAGTGATTTAGAACAGGCTCAATTCTTTGTTTCAGGCCTGATAGGATGAAATAAGTATAATAGCTATTGGTGCGGGTGGTGTTACGCGAAGTCTCTCTCATGTCCAGTTGACCAGTTTTCATCAAAAATAGGGCTTTCTTCGAGCCAGGAAGAGCAAGAGTACTGGTGGGGAAATACGAGAATGCTTCCTAATCATAGCGCATAAATCGAACTGGACTGCCGGGTTGCGAAGCTTCGTTAGCTGCTTAGGAATCCTCCCGAATGTTTATACTGGCGCCTGATGAAAGAGTAGTTGATCAACCTGATTTGGATTAGTCTCAGAGTAACCCCTTGCCAAAGTGATAAGAGAGAGAGTGAATGGTACTACATAAGATAAGGAGCCGAAGGCCAAAGTCATTCTTATGGTTCCCTTATTGGTCAGGTAAGGAAAGCAGAAGAGAGAGACCGTAGTAACTAGTTTCTTTATGTCAAGTGAGCTAAGAAAGCACATGTCGGCTAGAAGCACGAGTGAATGCAGATTCCTTATGATTATGAAACGAAAAAACAACATTATGAAAGTTTTTCGGGCCATCGGTGAAACATTGATTGAGTTCACTTCATTTCTCAAGGCACTGTTGGCCGAACCGTAGACCAAAGTAGTACCTTCCTCTATACTTGGACCAGCACGACTATCGGAGGCTGCTATCCACCAAGCTATAGAATTCTTATAGTTCCGGGTATTCCTTCCTCCCGCATTAATATACTGGCGCCTCTACTGATTCTAACGGGAATGTCCTTATTTGGATTCAACGAGAGATAGTAGGAGGAGAGTTATTTCGCCCAATTAATATACTGGCCTCAGCTCTGTTGGTATTCATTTACTCCATTCAATAGTCAAATCATTGCTCCTTGGAGTTCATACTGGACCTCTAGGTTAGAGGTCGAAGTGTACTCTCACTTCGCTCCCTATCGGTCGCTCCAGTTCCTTCCCTAGCGGTTTTGAATCTCTTTTTTTTCAATGGCCCACCCTTTCTTTGAACCTTCTCAATGATCGAACTTACAGATATGAACTGAGTGCCATTTGATGAGTAAGATCGAACAAGGGAGAGGGGTATGGAAAGGATGAAGTAATGAAAGAGGAAGTCATTGCTAGTAGTAACGACTTGTCACGATCCATTGGTTCATATAGAATCCATGTCCTAGGTCTATCAAAAAACATTCTTTTCGCTAAGCGTATATAATAAAATAGAGTGAAAGGGTCCACCCCGAAACCAAGGGGGTACTAACAGCTGAGTCCTCTCCGAACCGCAGGAGATAGTTGCCCATCATACGGCTCACCAACTTCACTTGCCTCTAAGGGCTCCGGGCAGGTTCGGATCACTTACAATACACGGCTCTGGGGTGAGGAGCGTTTTCAAGATGATTCTTTGTCGAGACCATCTTTTCGACTGGAAAATGTGAGTCTGTTTTGTCCACTTTATCCATCCCCCTCTATCAAAAGAAAAAGGAAGGCTTCGCCCAGTATATTAATTCCTTGATCTTTTTCAATCTCTGCCCCGCTTCCATGTGGGCAGAGACCAGACCCCTGTAGAGAATGAAGAGGGGCCAAGGCGCTTGTTACGCCCTCTCAAGAGTGCTTCTCGAGGCTCCACTCTCTCCCCTGAATAAGTAAGGCTCCTTTAGCCTGGGCTGAGATGGGGATAAGGAGTCAGGATTGAAGCCCCCAACGTTCTGCCAGACACTGGATAGGGGTTAGCTCTGTAAATGTGTAGAGCCAAGTGTAGTGTGGTGTAGTAGTAGGCACTTCTAGGCCCCTTCCCGGCTACTGGATCACTCCAGTGCTTCGGGTACTACGGACCTTCTGCCATCCATTGCAGCAGAGCCGTTTCATGAGCGGGGGGGCGTTCTTTGAATCGTTGAATGAAATCGATTCTTTTTTAGATATCCAGATAGATGGATGGATCTATCTTTCGATGAATATATAGCAAGAAGCCCCAAATCCTTGATTTGGCCAGGAAACAAAGCACTGCTTTGGGCCCAGGAAGCGAAGGAAGGAGCGACCGATAGGCGACCAGTAGGCGACCTCTAGTATATTAATTGGGTCCAGTGTCACCCAGTATACTTATAGGCAACTAACATCCAGTATATTAATTGGGGACGGGAGACGGCGACCCCGATCAATTGGGGGAGGGAGGCTGTATATCGGGGGCTCGCCCGCCTCACCCAATTTGTTCTCCGTGCCCATTCCGCATGCGCTTCGCGCGCCATTGGCGCTTTGCTCTCCTCTTATTTCTTCATTGGACGGTTCGGATGGACTTCGCCGTTCTTTCCCAACGAAAATGGAAAGGGCTGTATCACATCGAGATATCGATTCGTTTTCCGCCCCAAATGAGATGGGGAATTAGTCACCGCTACGCACCTTCATCTTTCTGAATGAATTGAGGCCCGGCCCGGCTCGCGTCGTTCCAACAACCGACGGCCTCAGTATACGATCGCGCGCAGTAACTGGGAGTCCTATTACACGCCAACTTTCATTCACCAAACCCAGGTTCATCTCGTGTAGTGATTGTGGACTCGTACAAGGATATGGAGTGGGTTGATGCATCAGACTCGACCCTGTCTTTCGTAGCATGCATTCCCATCCGTGTCGCAACTGATTCGGTAAGCTACGTGTCCGGACGGCCTTCGGTCCCCCAACCTTACTCATGGCAACCTTCCGGCCGCCCAACGACCTATAACGCTAGTCACTACTCCCACTGGGGCTAGGAAGTAAGCCCCACAACCCAAAGCGGCGAAGAACAAATAGAATTTGCTACAAAAGCCGGCTAACGGGGGTATTCCTGCGTATGAGAACATTGTAATGGAGAAGGTCATAGCCGAAATAGGATTCGTTTTGGCTAGAGCGCCCAAATCCGCTATATATTTGACACGGGTTTGCCGTAATGCTGGAACTATGGCGAATGCATCTATCGTCATTGATGCATAAATAAATATACCAATTAGTAGTGATTGAATTCCTTCTATGGTTCCACATGAGAAACCAGTACGAATATAACCTACATGTCCAATCGAACTATGAGCTAGAGGTCTTTTGACTTTCGTTTGGGCCATGGCGGCCAGTGCTCCTAAGATCATAGAAGCAATGCTGCAGAAAAAGAAGATTTGTTGCAATGTACCTCCATAGGAACCAACAATAGAAAGACGTGACATATTTGCAGAAATAGAGATTTTAGGCGCAATAGAAAGGAATGCTGTCACCGGGGTGGGTGAACCCTCATAGATATCAGGTGCCCACATATATTGAGTCAAAAGAGAGATTGAGTCCGAGGGAGAGGGGGGTTTGGGGCTCGAGAGATTGAATAGATAGGGCCCCACAAGTTGTGAATTCTGGGGAATTCACACAAAAGGGAACGAGGAATTCTCAACGAAAAAGTGCTCTCTGAACCGAACGTGAAAGTGGTTTTCCATCAGACGGCTGTTCACGTAACTCCACTCTTGGCTTGGATTATATATCCAAAAGGGTCCGCTCTCGGCCATTCCACACGCTGCCTAGCAGAGGCCAAGTATTTACTTAGGATTCTCTCTTTTTTTTGTAGTAGACGCCGAACCTGCTGCCTAATCTCATCTAAGGGGGGCGGGCGCAGCAGCTACATGGACCCCTTCCTTTATGTTGTTGCCAGCGCCGGGCCGAGCCGGAATTCTTTAAAAGGCGCGACTAAAAGCCAGTATATTAATTGTGAGGAAGACATCCATAAACCCGGAAACGAAACGAGAGTCTCGAATAGTTTGGATTCGTCAAGTGGGTAAGGTAGGCGAATTTTTTCTTTGCCTTAGCCCAGTATAAACATTCGGAACAAAGCTAATCAGTAGGCTGAATGGAAAAAGGGACAAGGGCGGTCGTCGCTTGGCGCGAAGGCTGCTGGTTCGGGGGTAGGGTACGGTACTAAAGGTCCTCGGACTTCCAGGCGGTTTTTCTTTTGGGCAGCTGTTCACCGTTGGATCTCGCCAATACAGCCTCCTATGGTTTTCGTTACCGAGATATCTTTTCTTTTTTCCCAGGGATTGATTGGGTAATCAGCTCCCATGCTGCAAACAGTCAAATCTGAACCTTGTCGCTCTTCGCACCTCGTGGGCAGGAAGCACACCAGCAACGTGCGTTGCGTGATTCCACTGTGTTTTTTGCACTTTTTACTGGGTGGACAGTTGACCGGAAGAGAACTTCGATTCGCCCGGCCAGCAGGCGGGCGGCGTGCTTATCTTGTGTGACAACACTACAGAGCGAGTCGCTCTTCTAGTCGGGCAGCTGTGTGACATCCAGAGAAAGCGGCGCTTTTGTGTAACATGCTATGGTCTCAACGCCCTTACGAGGTAGTGATGAGTTTCACGCGCTCTAAGCCCGGCCCGCGCGCAGTTAGGAGGATTGGCCGCAATCTGAGCGGTACCACCCATCCTACCCTACTACCTATAGGGGGCCGCCCACAGCCGCCCGAAAAGGAACTGCAGTGATCTTGAATAGGGATCCTACAGCGATAGATAGAATCCCCATAAAAATACCACTAGATCGAGCACCAGAGATTTCGTATCCGGTAAAAATCTTGGCTAATTGATCGAAGTGGGTAGCTCCAGTAGACCCATAGATCATGGAACAAATAGGGTGGGTAGGCCCAACCACGTATAGAAGCGAACCCCCCTCGTTACCGTACGTGCGACTCTCACCGCATACGGCTCGCACAAAGACTCTGTCATCCATCCCGAGCCTTTTTATTCCACCTCTCCTCCTTCCTCCGGGCGCCTCGATCAAACTTGCGTTCCCCAGCTTCAGGCTGCGCTAATAGCAACTAAGAAAGCCGTTGCTTGCTCCCCAATGTTTATACTGGCGCCTTGCGCGCACGGTCTTTGTTGCTTCAAAACTACGGGGCTAAGGCGACCCCGATCAATTGGGGGCAACTGAAAAAAGGTCGTAGCCAGGGTGGGCGCTTCCTTCCTTCGTCTATCGTAGTCCCGAACCAAGGAGCACTGGTGCGTGTGCCGACTGCAGAGACTACAAGCCGACTCGCTTCTATTCTTGTTGGGATTGGATATAGATGGAGAATCTCTATAGATCGTAGTAGTTCCTCTCTAACTAGTATACGATACAATTTCACTTCACGGCCAAACCCTCCTAAGCTGACGCCTACTTTCTCTTCTCTTAAGTCTACAACAAGTGGGAGAGGCAGGATTCGAACCTACGTAGAAAACCTTCAACAGATTTACAGTCTGTCGCTTTTGACCACTCGGCCACTCTCCCCTTCCCGGGCCGACGCCCCCCGGGTTCCTGAATAAGAAGGATGGCGGCGCCTGGGTTTATACTGGCTTATTAAGTTAAGAAGATTGATCCAATTAATATACTCTAAACTCTTCTATTTGCTAGCGTTCAGGGAGAATAAGGTCATTTAGTAAGTTCATCACAATTTATGTAAAGCAAGGTGCGGAGCCCTCATTGCCCCAGTATATTAATTGCGGCCTTCCCCGGCTCCCCTCCCAGTATATTAATAGGGCTTCTGGCTAAGCATCTGGAGGCGACCAACGGGAGGTAGCGTAGCTCTTCTGGCGAAGCTGCGAGTTCATGAGCAAGTGAATGAACGAGCCAGCGAGCTGCGAGTGAAGTACAACAGTCGCGAGCCATGTTCCTAAAAGAATTCCTCTTGTCTAAAAGATCAATCTTGACTGACTACCATAATTCTCATTACAAATCAAAATTCGCATATATATATCTGTTGGACTAAGTAATCGTTTAGTAATCCAATGGCGCACACTACTCATCCAATCCAATCGTAGCCCACAGGATTTGGAAAGTGCGATTGAGACTGATGCCTATGAATAGATATCTGAATAGGGACTTGCTCAATAGCTTCTTTCTACTTGAAAATGTTGTCGATGAGATTCTGATAATGGGCATATCTATTAGCTCCATAGACTAGGATTCTTTCGGGTCCAATAAAACAGAGAGATGCTCCTTCAACTTGAAGTGAAGGTATAGAGAGCAGAGCGACTAGTACAGACAAAAGAAAAGGACTAGTCCCTCGAAATAAAGACATATTATGGCATGACTTGTCCACTTTGATCAAAGGAGACTAGGTTGATAGCCTACTATCTGGTATAGCCAACTAGGCAGGATTGCGAAAAGAAAATCGCTACGCACCTAGTACTGAACTCTTTGAATCTCTTACTAAGCCTGTCGCTACGCACCTTCTCCCGTCGCCGACTTGCTTGTGTTAAGCATAAGCTCAATCAACGAATAGTTTGGACTTGGTATACTAGGCTAAGAATAGTTTGGACTTGGTATACTAGGCACCTCCATAGATAGACTATAGAGAGCTACGCACCTGACTTGTTGAATAATCATAAGGAGCACCATAGAAATCTGCATGAACTCGTCTTTATCCGAAATAAGGCCATCTCTGCCCCGAAGTTAACAGTGAGTCTGTACATTCGTCATCTCTCTCTTGCTAGAGAAAGTATTGGATGCCTAAGAGTGATGTCTTCTTTTGTGACTTCCACCTTTCGTGTGAAATGGCTAGCCTGGTTGGTGCTGACCTAATGCAAATTATGTTCTTTCAAGGGCCAACTGGGAATGCAGCTAACGTAGCTACCTTACGTACCTTTATTTAGTCTTACAAGCTTAACTCACTCATTCTCGTCGCGACGGTCAGAAAGGTAATGCAGCTAACCTATGGCGAAGCAAAAGCGATGGATAAGCTCCGGAAGATCAAGAGCGGGGATGGAGGTAGCGTAGGAGACCGAGGAGACCTAATATTAATAGTAGGCTGTTGCTGTTCTATGGAAAGAGAATAATGGAAGGGTCTATCCAGATTGAAAAAACACCTCCTATTGCTTCAACTGCGTTCCCTTACTAGAAAGGGATTAAGCCACTATCAAGGCAGGCGGGAGGCATACTAGCTATCACAAGATGCTTACAGTACTCTCCCAGTGCCATGGTATCGAATCTAAGTGATTCTGACTTCGCCGGGTAGAGAATGTTCTTCCCCTTCAGCTTAAGCTTAGTTTGCTTCTCATTCTCAATTTCTAGGGTAGAGAAGTGCATCTGGTAAAGGTTGCTAGTAAGTCATTGATGGAATCGAATCTCAATAAGTTCTTCCCCTGTGCCGGGTAGAGAATCAAATAATCAATATTCAGCTTATTAAGATGGAATCAAGGGGCCTAAAATGCAATTATCTGGTAGATCATCTATATACCAATTTATCTAATAATATCTATTAGCTGGTGATGGAAGTGCTTCTGACCTTACCAGTATATTAGTAGCGAACAAACACATTATCAATTAATAGGCTCATTCCACTTAATACTGGCAATGTATCGAATAGAGCATCTATTGAGAATTAAGCTGGTAGATCATCTACCAAATAAGGGTAAAGAGAGTAAGTCATACCAAATAAGGTCTAGAGTAAGGTGCTGGTAGAGAACTGGTAGATAAGGGCTAGAGGTAGATCATCTCATTCTGGTGCTGGGGGGTCTCAAGAAGCTCTTTTCCCCAACATTATGGAACGCCAACCCGGGAGGTGGTGCATACCGAGTTGGTGGCACCAACTCCTTTGGGCTTCAGCACCGTAAGTGATTCTGGCCTACGCGTAGCAGGTATTCTGTTCGCTACGCCCCTCAGGGCAGAAGGCCTAAGATAAGGTGGCATATCCCTCTTATGGTAAGGCACGCTTCGCACCTACGCTTCTCATGCATTAGCTATAGCCGATCAACCATATCTGAAAGCTTAGATTCTCACTCCCTAGGTTCCCCCGCTCTCTGTGTTAGAACATCCTAGCGCAGAAGGAGCCTAAGAGTTGGTGGCACCAACCACATCCCTATATGGAAAGAACGCCAACCCACTCTCTACTATGATTCTCTAGCATTAGCGGAAGCCGAGCAACCATAAGCATCACTTACTTACTGCTTAGATTCCCTAAGATTCCTATGCCCTAGGTTCTCATGCAGTTTCACTCGCTTAGTCTTAACAAGACTAGTGGCTATATTGCCTAATCCCACCACCGGGCTCAAGTCCAGCCTCACTTCGCTCGGACGAAAGTGGACCTCATGAAGAGGTCGCCTTGGTTACCTAATGCTTTCTCTTTGCCAACTTTGTCATTATGCCCTAAGGGACCGCTTCAAGTCCAGCTGCACAGAAAGATTCCCAAATTAATATACTTGGCTGTTTGACTAGCTTTTTAACAACTGCATGGGAAGCTAGGCCCAGCTTATGGGTAGATTCGATACCAGAGCCTGCTATTAGATCTTATATAAGAGTATATTCTATACCATTTAATTGCATATGAGGCTAATATGGTATTGAATACCTGGTATGACGAATCGATAGCCGTATAGAAGATTACCTGAATGGGTATATATATAGGATCGGGTGCATAAATAATCACTTACTCTTATGTGATGCTTAGGCAATAGCAAAAATCTCCTAACCTGAAGCTATAGGATCTGATAGAACAGAGTGAGAATCATAGAGCTGGGAGTTGGTGCTCTTTCTGCCCGAAGCTAGGATAGAATGCGTGATAATCTAAGCAGTAAGTAATGGGGCTTCCGCCCTCTTATTTGATTAGGTGATAGAAAAACAGAGTGAGAAGCTTAGGAGTCAGTGCTGGCCTGCCTTGCTTAATATACTGGCCAGGAGAAGTGACTCCCCGAGCTATAAGCAGCCATTAGGTGATCCAATCTATTGGCCCTCCCCAGAGAAGAGAATCCGGGAGCGCCTCACACGGACCCGAACTTGCAGCCGGGAGTGATGGCGCGTACACCTTACCTTAAAGTGGTAGCAAACAAAACCTCTTCTTTAAGAAAGCTTACTGAGCCAGAATGAGAATCTTTCTGTTCAGCTGGACTTGAGCCCGGCATTAGGCAACAGGTGGTTACTTAGAGGTGCTTGCGAAACTAGTTAAGGCTAGTGAAACAGCATGGGAACCTAGGCGTTTATTATTACTCCCTACCCGAATATTCATGAATAGCTATTCTCTACCCCTCTAGACTGGTATATTCTCTACCATCATATTGGTTAATATGAGACTTATTAGGTATTCCCGAGCTTATAAGGTATGACGAATAGATATTAGTAGATTTGATTCCATCATATGAAGCCCAGCTATTAGACCGGTACTCTTAATTATGTGATTCTCTACCCGGAGCAGTCATCTTAACTTAGATTCGATACCCGGCTAAAAGGGTAATCACTTAGATTCTCTATCATATGATCATCTTAACTTCGATTCGATACCCGGCTCAGGGGAATAACAACTATTAGATATGGGAATGGATTTCTTTCATGGTTCACAGCGAACTAGCTGATTCAAGCTCACTAGCAGATGCGCGGCTTATGGCTCATTTCACTTTTCACAATGTGATTGAATATTCACTACCCGAATTCATATCTACTGGACAGAGTGAACGAATACATCCGGATAGGAGAGAGCAAAGACAGTCATACTTCCCACCGGACTTATATACTGGATGGGTCTCCTCAATCTACTGTATAGGTTGGACGAAGCTAAGTATGGAGTTGGTGCCGGCCTGGCTTGTTCGCTGCGCACCTAGATGTTCTACTTCCTTTCTTCCCGTCTGTCTCCCGTGAAAGAGGCTTGCTTCTTCTTGACTTGGTCTGCATCTGACTTAGCTTGCAAATCAACCAATCAGATTCGTCTTGCGTATGCTTCGACGACCTAGGACCACATCTCGAACCATAAGATGCAGCACGACTGGGCTTGCACTCGTTGAAATCTTCCCCTGCACCCTTTGTTGATACTTCTTAGGCTTCGCTACGCACCTGGGGCTTCGACTTCCGTCTTTGCTTTGGTCTTGAGCTAAGGAGTGGGTTCACAAGGAGATGACTAGAAAGATAAGAGCCAGAGTTCGGGCCGCTACGTAACCTCGAGCTGTGATTCCCTGCTTAGAATAGCTAGGGGACCAACGGGACGAACGAAGCGGACGATTAACTTCTCTTCACCCGAGCCTATCCAACCTAGAGGACAACCAGGTAGAAAGAGAGGGAAGCGGGACCCAAGTCAGTAATCAGCTCTAGTTCGGCTATCTTACTTTGCTGATGGAAGATTTCGATAATAAGCTGCCGAGTCTATTCATAGGCGAACCTCTAACCTTGTTGATTCTCATAGGCGATCCGGTATTGGGCTTCGCTGGTTTGGACCCATGGAAGCTGCCGGGTACGCATTCGTGGCCCCTATCAATTAGGGACTTTCCTTCTTACAACCAGACGTAGCCAATGCTGCTTAGGCCAGGCCCGCTTTACCGGCTAACAAGACTCTCCTGCAATAACCGGAAGCAACCAGTATACCTGGCCTAATTGCTGCTATAACTAACAAGGTAATATACTGGTGCTTAGTGGATGCATTTCATAGTAGTCTTCCGCTAAGAAAGCAGACCATCTCTTTCTGCAGATGAATACAGGCGAGCGAATAAGCCAATAGACATTCTTGCCCTGAGCGAACCTACTGCTAGGTAAGGTGCGTGAGCCTAAGCTATTGTTCTATGATTGTAAGCGTCTTCTATTCTTTGATACATTCCGTAGCCCTCATTGGCATCGATCCTATTTGGTTATGTGTGGGCCGAAGCCGTTGCTTTCTCTCATGATCGATTCATCTTCTGAAGCAGCTGTCGTATGCCGAACCTACTCTTCTAATGAGGGGGCTTCCTAGTTCTCTTCCTAGGCCTAAGTATACTGCTTTTTTTCATTGAGTTCCCGCCCCCCTGGTCAAACCACTGCTTCCGAGCTAAGCTAAGAAGAGTATACGAGGAAGTCTGGCTGGCTATGTTGATACAGGTCCCCGGGGCTTCTTCTTATAAGACTAGTCGCTCATCCTATTTGAGCTAGCTTCAGCACCCCTATTTGAATGAGCTAGCTTCGGAGCGGACTTCGCTATAGCCTCCAGTCAAGCGTCTATTCTCTTGGATCTAACATACCACGGGCTACTTCCAAGCAAGTCAGTAAGGGAACCCTTAGCATCTTATTTCGGGTAATTCCATGTTAGCCGACTCTCTGCACAAAAGAATCACATCTAAGCGAACTAGACGGGAACTCGGTAGCTCCTCCGGGCAAGGGGACCCCTGGATAGTAGGCAATTGTTAAGGGAACGTTGCTCAATTAGGAAGTGCTTGCTCGACGGTAGCTCGAGGCAGCTAATAATTAAGAAAGTAGCCCCTTGTGACCCCGGGGAGGGAAGCAGTAAATAACTATTATATTAAGCTGAGCTGAGAGAGAGTTCGGGAAGGGTGCCACTGAATTAGCGCGGATGTTGCCTCAGGGAGAGGGCTAGTTAGATAGGGCGAATAGGGCTCGACCGTTAAGTTCTCTAAGAGAAGGCGGCGAATCCTAATCTCTTTCAATTGGAAGGGTCTTTGACTGATGCTTCAGGCTAACTAGTGAACTTCACTACTGGCTCGGATTCCACCTTTGAAGTAGGCGCCCTAAGTTACGTAGGGAGGGAGGAAGCGGTGCACCCTAGGCGGGAATCATCAGTTAGGGAGGAAGTTCTTCTATCTTCTTTTCGTGCCTGGGCTTGACTTACCGAACCTAGGCAGCTAGTCCCTTAAGAACCATTGGGGTCTACCCCTTCCCCAGTATATTAATTGGGCAGACTGCTTCTTGGTTCTCCTCAACCGGAACGGCAGGACTCATCCTTTGATTCAAGGTTCGTAGCTGCCTTCTATTCTTGGTTCGGAAGACAAATAAGATCAGAAAGGCCGAGTCAACAATTGATATAAATATCTTCTCTGGCACCCGAGAGCTATGTGACCTGCTTGGGAAGCTTGCATAATCTGCAACTCATCAATGGCACTCGTTTGCTTCTTCAATAGACAACGTACTTGAAGACCAGGTAAAGGCTGCCTGCCGCTATCAGAAAGAAAAAGCAGACAGTCTACCGGCTGAATCTATACTTGTTGACGGAGGCTAACAACTATGTCACTGACTCTTTCACTCGGTAATGGAGCGCTCCCATTGGTAGTATATTAATTGGCGCCTGCGGCCGCCTCAAACTAAGAACAACAAAGATATGAACGAAACCAAGTTGCAACAATCATAGTTTGGTACACTAGAAGCATTCAAAACAGCCGCGGAAACGATAGAGTTTTCGTCACTAAACGCTCTTTCTTAACTAAAACGCTGGCTACTAATCAGTCAGGGGCCGACGTTATCTAGGAATGAGGTTGATCTGCTGCGAACTCGAGTTGAAAGAAAGTGCGCTTCTGCGCTTCCCTGACTCTAGAAGTTCGTGATTCGGAAGTTAGGCTGACTCTAAAAGAAAGGTGGCCGCCTCTACTTGTTGAAAGAGCTAAAGCGAGCGACCTATTATTTCTATGTGTGATCACTAAAAGAAGGCGACCTCACAGGGAGGAAGAAGTGAGGTCCACCC